AAAAAAGAAAATTTCAAGCAAAAAAAGACTCTTAATGCTCCGGGCGAAAAGATGAAATCTTGAATTTTTGCGCATATCCCAATCCTTATTGATTATCTCATCACAGTTAAAATTTTCTTTTTTTACTTTTTTTATAAGTTCATTGAAGAAGTTTTATTTGCTCAGTAAGTTATTCCCACCCCTTTTTTTGTTTGTCCACTACTTCTTATGAATCGAAACAAACGAGTTCCGATAGAACTGGAAAATAAAATAAATAGTAATCTTTGACAAACAGGATCAATAATCATTATTATTTCCACACAAGAAAAGGAATTTTCCACCCCTTTCTTGTGTGGAAGATTAGGAAGACGAGTAATCCCTCCTAGAATCATTTGTTCCTTTCATTTATCCGCGTGTATTCTCCTCCTACTTATGCCTATTATCTATTAGAATTCGATTCTATTAGGTACAAAAAAACTATTGATGTATTACATGGCATTTACAATCTGCCAATGGGAGGCCTAGCATAGTCACAACACTCCCATTTTGATTGAAAAAAAGAAGGGGGGATCAAGTAGTCTTCTTCGCAATATACATACTATTGCTAGGAATGGGATACAAGCAATTTCCGGCATCTCGCAGAAAAACAGTATAAACAAAGCAAGCAAAACATTTTCCATGATTTTTTTGAATCATACATAATTGCATCGATCACAACAATTCGGCTCTTTTTACCAGCTTGATGAATCCGTGGATCTAGAAATTCATTTCGGACAATTGAACCTTCTCAAACTGTTTCTTTTTTAGAACCAAAAAGATTTGTGCCAGAATAACAGATGCCAAGAAGAACAACAAACCTTGGACACGTAATGGATCTTGAAGTACTATTTCTGCATCTCCCTGACCAAATCCACCCACATTGGGATTACTCGTTAATGGTTGATCAAGCTTGATAGATTCACCCTCTGAAACAAGAAGTTCTGGTCCTGGAGGTATAATATCAACCACTTGGTGTCCATCCGATGCGTCAGCTATGGTTATTTCATACCCCCCTTTTTCTTTACGTACTATTCTGCTTACTATACCTGCTGCTGTAGCATTATAGACTGTATTGTTACTCTTGTTCCCATCGGGATAAATCTGACCTCTTCCCCTGTTCCCACCTACATATATGGGATACTTTAAGAAGTGAACATCTTTCTTAATAGCAGGGTCCGGGGAAAGAATGGGAAAGACGATTTCACTATATTTCTGACCAGGAACAGGACCTACCACAAGAATATTTCTTTTAGTGGGGCGATAACTCTGAAAAGACAGATTGCCTATCTTTTCTTTCATCTCGGGAGAAATACGATCGGGGGGAGCTAATTCGAATCCCTCGGGTAAAATAAGAACAGCCCCCACATTCAAAGCCCCCTTTTTCCCATTAGCAAGAACTTGTTTCAGTTGCATATCATAAGGGATTCTAACAACTGCTTCAAATACAGTATCAGGAAGCACAGCTTGTGGAACCTCAATATCCACGGGCTTATTAGCTAAATGGCAATTGGCGCATACAATACGCCCAGTTGCTTCTCGTGGATTTTCATAACCCTGCTGCGCAAAAATGGGATATGCATTTGAAATAGATGTCCGAGTTATGACATATATCATGATCGATACGGAAATGAATCGAGTCATCTGTTCCTTTACCCAAGAAAAGGTATTTCTATTTTGCATGGTCCAATTATTGATCCCGGAAATTTCTACAATAAATTAGGTAGGTAGCTAGTATAGTTCCCTATCCACGATTCTGCCATTGTACTGGAGGGGGAATCCCTTAGACGGGTAGAAGTATAAAGAGTGAGTCAGATTAAAAATGGTTTGTTTATGTACGAAGTAACATTCGGATTTGATTGATATCGGCAGATCAAATGAATTTTTCATTCATTCATTGAATGATAAACCACTACAAGTGAAGGAGATACACGATTTAAATAATGGAAGATCCAATATTTCAAAATTGTATCTAGAATGACTGGAAAAGTGGAAACAAGACCAGATATAATTTGATTGTTATGAGCAAATCCAAAATCTTTGTAGACCGAACCAATCATTAGTTCCCAACCATGGGGCGAGTGGAATCCGATACATAAATCAGTTAATAAAAGAATAGAAAAAGCTTTTATTGTGTCGCTTAAGTTATAGAGGAATTCCTGAACCCAAGAATTAAGAATGACAAGTTCTTCATTACCCAGAATAGAATAACCACTTAGAATAGCAAAACAGATTATATTTGTCGAGAAATGCAAAATTATATGGATATGATCTTCATTGTGCATTTTGACCAATTGTATTGTTTCTTTGTGGATTCCTATACGAAGCTTTTGTATCTGTGTCTCCGGGTACTCCTTTATCATTTCGTCCAACAGGAATAGTTGTTCTAATTCTATGAATCTTTCTAGAACGTTCTTCTCTTGAATATCATTCAAAAAAGTTTCGGATTGCCTTGTATTCCACCAATTAGTAACTAAAGGTTCCAGACTTTTATTAAATGAGAGAGAGATCCACCAGGGCAAAAAGACTATAGATGCAAGATATGGGAGGGGAGTCAATGCTTTCTTTTTTGGCACTTTGAATCTGTTCTGTAAATTGTTAATGAAACTGCTTCATTCGCCGACTCTATCTGATCCGATATTTCTATGAAGCATGAGTTCTATAACAAGGTATGGAACCTATGGATCGGATCTATTCCTTCTTTTTTTTTTGAATTGTTTAGTCCTTGGATCTAGAAAGAATATAGAAATAGAATAAAGGTCCGTTTCGAATGAAGAAATAATCAAGTTCCCAGATATCTCAATTGGTCAAATTCGAACCAATTGTATCTTCATTTGTTCCTTTCGATGAATGCCCGAAAAACCACTTGAAGTAATGAATATTATTCGGATTTCGAGACGAAAGAACTCCCCCTGGATCAATCAATTATTTCGAAATGTTTCACTGGCTACCCACAGCCCAGGAATAATTGAGGGGATATTTCTGAAGAATATTGATGATGAAATCCGAAATGGGTGGCAAAACAAGAGAGAAATTGAATAGTTATGAGAGATCCAATCGTTTGGTCATCAAGGAGCAAAAGAAAGGATAAAAAAAAAAGAAACATCGATTGACGAAAGAGAGATAATTTACGAGATACGATCCATCTATATCTAACGTATCAATTCAAAATATTGGTCCTAAAAAGATGAATTCTGTACTGTATTCCGAAATGTTCTGATATGTGTGATGAATACATACTTATTAGATTTGTTACTAGTATGAAAGAATTGAGTTTAGTTCCATATGTAAAAAAAAGAGTTTTTGTTTTGGTGGATAAAAATAGCTTCTTATTATGGTTGTTCCGTATTCGTCCGCCTGCTTTATTCTATGGGCCACAACACAACGACCAACGGAACGGGGGAAATAGAATCGAACATGTTTTGCTCGAATAAACGTTCCGAAGAAACTTCAGTTATATTAAAAAGGGGATTCCTGAGTTCCTTCCCTCATGCGGAGAAAGCATTCATTCTTCAGTTCATTTCAAAATACTTCAATTGGTACGCGCAAGAAATAGGCCGATTCAGCAGCTTTTTGTTCAATTTCTCGTGGAGTAAAATTCTCATCGGTACGAGTCAAGGGAATGGCTCCCTGGCCTCTGATTTCCATATAAAGGACACGACGAGGATAAAGACCCTCTTTAACTTCCATTCTGATTGACTGGATATCTCTCATAAGGAATCGAAGGAAGATGCGACGATTTATTCCAGGAAATCCCCAACGAAAAATACACACTATTCCTTCTTTTCTATCAAAAAGATCATAACCACTACCTACATTCCACGAAATTGTGCACCACAAATAGGAACTAATGAACAGACCAGCGATCCCATAGAAAGACATCACGATTCCTTGGGGAAAAAAAAGGATTTCCTGAGAGGGAAATACAGATATCAGATTCCTACCAAGATAACTGGAAGTTCCAACCAATAAGAATCCTAGTGAACCTAAAAAAAGGATACAGGCCCAGCAGAAATTACTTGTTTTTCGAGACCCCGTTATAAGTTCTATCCATATACGTTCGGATTGCCAGTTCATACTCGATCCAGTTGCATTCTATTGGAATTGAGAGAATAGAATAAGCCAAATGAATTTGACTTTACTTTTTTTGTTTTGATCCCGAAGTAACTCTCATCAACTAGCACTATTATGATGTAAACCATTAGGAGTAATTCATCGAATTGGTTAGATATAAAATAATAACATCCCCTTCATATGATCCCACTATGTATATCTACATACATATAGATACATTGACTTTCTATTTCAGATATTCGCTGATCTATTTGAAAACAAAAACAGCTATACCCACATATAATATACATGCATTTATCCATATATCATGGATCTGCATGCATAACAATAACAGCTTTTTTATTTGTGCTCGGAGGGAGTCACATGTCGTACCGTACCCTATTCCACTAAAAGATATCTGTATTATGATCCAAGTCCAAGTGTTAAAAAAAATGGATGAGATTTGATCCCATCGGATCTAAACAATCTTGTTTTTTTGAACATGAAGAGATAAAGAAGCCATTGCAATTGCCGGAAATACTAGGCCCACTAAAGGCACAAAAATAGAGGGTAAATTGAAATCTGTCATAGAATAGGTGCCTCGATTTAATATTTGTACTTGTTATAAATTTGTACTTGTTAGAAATATATCTTATGATAAGTATATTTATTATAAGTATATAATAAGTGCAAGGAATGTAGAACTAAATAAGTGTACCTATTCATCTTTCTACACAAAATATATGTATGATAATCCGCTTTTTATTCTTGTTCTCCCGTCCTTATCTTATAATAAAGAGTTTCTTACGAGTTCCCTAAGGATTCGTTAGAATCCGATCCAACAGGGATTCATAGTAAAAAAAAGGAGGTTCTCGGGAGATATAGATATAGAAATATGCAACATTTCTATTATAGATTTTCATTATTCTATA